ATTTAACCATAAGCTACTCAATACTCAATTATATTCAATGAATCGGTTGATTGAAATCACAGGATGCATAGATGTTACCGACGGTGAGTCGATTTCATTTCCTATACCTCCCACTTTATCTGTGTTAGTGCCATCTATAATGATAGATGAATGCCCAACTTTCCATTAAAGTTATTGCTTCAATTGATATTTTGGCATATTCTACTAGTTTGTAAAAATGAAAACTTAAGTAAGGTAAGTGCTTTAGAAACATATGTATAAAAAAAAGATTTCATTTAGCCCCCTTATGCTTACTATAACTAGTTTTTTTGGTTTTCTACTCGCGGCTTTAACGATAACCTCCGCTCTGTTTATTGGTTTGAGCAAGATACAACTTATTTAAAATGAAGAATTCATAAAATGAAAACTTTCTTCGAGATTCCGTGTATTCTAGAGTTATTTATAGTTTCAATTTTCAACCATTAATCGTTGAGATTCATGGCAATTCGGATTACTATTTAAGTATAGATATTCCCTCCTTTTTTTGAACTAAACTAATTGAAATGATTGAAGTTTTTTTATTTGGAATTGTCTTAGGTCTAATTCCTATTACTTTAGCTGGATTATTCGTCACTGCATATTTACAATACAGGCGCGGGGATCAGTTAGACCTTTGATGAATTAAATTTTATTTTTTTTTATTGTATTGGCCTCCTCCTCTCTTTAATCCACAGGGGGTCAAATCCCTATTGCTGGGTAAGTTACTGAATCCCTTATCAATCTAATTTTATCTAAGAAAAAAGAATCACGCTCTGTAGGATTTGAACCTACGACATCGGGTTTTGGAGACCCACGTTCTACCGAACTGAACTAAGAGCGCTTTTTATCGGAATAGATAAGACTGTAAAGCAAAGTATTTTTTAGAACCCCAGAGTATGATAAAAATGAAAGATTCTGTCCACTTTGAATTGATCTTCGTCGATTCCTCGTTACTGCGCCTCGAATTAGTAGCAGTAATAGGTAGGGATGACAGGATTTGAACCCGTGACATTTTGTACCCAAAACAAACGCGCTACCAAACTGCGCCACATCCCTTTTGTTCCACAGTTTCATTGTATAGAATTTCTATCTTAGTTTCCACATAGTTATTTCCCCACACCATTTTTTGCTCCTTTCGTCTTTTTTGTTCCATTTAACATATAATATAATAATAGTAAAAGATTTGTATACAAGAATAAATCAGTATTTTTTATTTTCTCGTTATCTATTTTCGCGGCAAGAGGGAGATTTTTTTAGTTATTTTATAATTTTATGATAAGGTACTATCTTATTGACTTTTACTGGATCATTGGATAATTGAATAATTATTAATAATAAAATAAAGGAATTCCATTTGAATTAGGTATTAGGTATTACGTGTATAACTCTGGGTGGTCTGGTCTTTAAAGACCTATCTATCGAATCATATATGTTTTTATGTTTTCTTTTTTACAATAAAAAAAGGAGGATTTTCAATGCGAGATTTAAAAACATATCTCTCTGTGGCACCAGTACTAAGTACGCTATGGTTTGGGGCTTTAGCGAGTCTATTAATAGAGATTAATCGTTTTTTTCCGGATGCGCTAACATTCCCCTTTTTTTCATTCTAGTTAATAACATAGTAGGGAATGAAGAAGATTAAAGATAGAATCAAATATCTGTGACTAACCCCTTACTCCTATTTTCTCTTTTCTTTTTTCCCCCTTTTTTTAGAATTCAAATTAAGGGAGGAAAGGGAAAAAAAGTCTCTTTAACATCTGGGAAATTAGGGGTCCAATTCGAATTAAATTTCAATCAATATTCCTAATATAATAAAAAAAATATAATAAAAGAATGGGAGTAGAATAGAAATGCGGGTTGAAGGTCTAAGTAAAGAATATTATCCAATATATTTAAATCAAAAATGAAATATTCTATCCTTTACTTATTCGTTTTGAATCAAAAATAGAAAAGTTGAGTAAATCAAAAATTACAAAGGAGGTTCATGGCCAAGGGTAAAGATGTTCGAGTAACGGTGATTTTGGAATGTACCAACTGTGCCCGAAACAACGTTAATAGGGTATCAACGGGCATTTACAGATATATTACTCAAAAGAACCGCCACAATACACCTAATCGATTAGAATTGAGAAAATTCTGTCCATATTGTTATAAGCATACGACTTATGGGGAGATAAAGAAATAGATCGAATTGAGTACTTGTATATTACCCCTTCAAGGAAGGGAAAGGGGTGGCATTCTATCTATATCTATCTATAATTAAATCGAATAGAACAATTCTATATAATTCTATATAAATAGAAATCTAAATCGAAAAAAATCCTATTTTCATTTTGAATTAAAATGAATTCAAATTAAGAAATATAATTTTCGAGAAAAAGAATAAAATTAAATAATAAAACAAACCATGGATAAATCCAAGCGACCTTTTCTTAAATCAAAACGACCCTTTCGTAGGCGTTTGCCTCCTATTCAATCGGGGGATCGAATTTCTTATAGAAATATGAGTTTAATTAGTCGATTTATTAGCGAACAGGGAAAAATCTTATCGCGACGAGTGAATAGATTGACCTTGAAACAACAACGTTTAATTACTATGGCTATAAAACAAGCTCGTATTTTATCTTTGTTACCCTTTCTCAATAATCAGAAACAATTTGAAAGAACAGAGTTAACCGATAGAACTACAGGTCTTAGAACCAGAATTAAAAGGGTTTACTCTTGAATCAAAATTTCAATCCAAACTCAAAGACAAGATTAGTTCTTTTCCGAGAATCCAAATGTGCCATATGAAAAAAAAAGAATTGGAGAAAGCTTTTTGTATTGAATGTGTTCATTCATTTTGACTACTTTTTTATCTTAATTATTTCTATTTTACCTTCCCGGAGACTGAACTCCGGGAAAACACGTTTACAATATTCCAGTAGATTCTTTCTAATCTACTTCTTTTGTGATCTCATTGGAAATCATATAAAAACAATTCCTGTTTGATATGGCTATTTGTGCAAGTATTTTACGATTAAGAATCAACTGTCTCTTGTACAGATCATGTATTAATCGACTATACCTATAGAATATTAAACTCTCGCGAATTACTGCGTTTATACGAGTGATCCACAGACGACGAAACTCTCTCTTTTTAATATCCCGATCCCGATGAGCTGAAAACAAAGCTCTTATTCTCTGTTGAGTAATAGTTCGAGTAAGTCTTGAATGGGCCCCTCGAAAGCTTGATGCAAATAAACGAATTTTTGTTCTACGTCTTCGAGCTATATATCCACGTCTAATTCTAGTCATTGAATCGATGAAACTTTCACGAATAACTAATTGATTTATTCTCTTTCAGTTATTCTTTTAACACTTCCTAATCTATTAATAACAAAACGGATTTTTCCAATGTATAAACTAGAAATTCCAATGGCTTTGGCTACTATAACCTTCCTAACCACGATTTTTTTATTTCAATTCGAAATAAGAAAGAAATTTTCTTTTTCTTTACATTACAGGTGTCAAAAATATAGCAAATAAAAAATAGAAAACGGATATAGAAATAGTGTAGTGGGTTCCATCGTTTCTATGGTAACTTCTTAAACGGCGAGGTCTTCTCTATACACCGGAGCCTTCACTTCATTTAATCCAGGTTATTGGTAACTTGTATAGTTCATCCTCTTTTGCTCTACCCATGAATTATCCAGTAATAGTCCTTTCACAACGAAAGCCATCTATACAGTAACGGTATTTAATTAGGAAAGTTAGCTGGGTAGCTGACCCTTTATAGTCCGTTCTTGACAGAGTAGGGGCGTAATCTTTATGCTTAAAAAGAATTCCTCCGCTTAATGGATAATCATTTTATACCAATGGAGAATTGCTTCTCATCTTACATTGCGGTAATTCGATTTGCACCAATAGAAGCCATAAAATTCATACACAATGCAGGAATGTGAAAGGGATTCTTTGTTTCTTTGTTTTAGATAAATAAAAATTAAAAATAAAGGCCCCCTCCTCGATTCTATCCTATTTACCTTACCGGTACTCATCATTGATATTGGCACTTTGTTTTTATACCGGCTCATTTTATGATCGAAACGAGTCGCGCATACACCCGAGTACATGTTCCTCGTCGTTGAGGACATCCCCTAAGAGCGGGGGATTTAGTGACATTTCTGATTGGCTGTCTTGTATTTCTAATAAGTTGTTTAATAGTTGGCATGTTGAATTGGATACATAATGGACTGGTTTAGATTGATCCTAACCGGATGATTATGAATTATGTCTATTTCTCTTAAACTTAAAATAATAAAATAAGTTAATAAATATTAAACGCAGTTAAAAACTTTCCAATCACGAATTTGCGTGAATTACGTGTTATTTTCATTTAACCGCTACAAGATCAACAATTCCATAAGCTTGTGCTTCTGTTGCTGACATAAAAACGTCTCTTTCCATGTCTTCGGATAGAACCCATAGGGATTTGCCCGTTTTTTGTGCATAAACCCTTGTGATGATTTCGCGCAGTTTCAACAGTTCTTCCGCTTCCAGGATAACCTCTCCCGTCGCTGCTTCATAAAACGAACTAGCAGGTTGATGGATCATTACCCTGATAATAGAATATAATAGAATAAAAAGTTTTTCTAGCTTACATGATAAAGCGTATAGAAAATAAATATAAAGAAAAAGAATGGAATAATATAATATGAAAAAGATCGAATTGAACAACCGTACAGGCATCCCTCTTGCATATGCATACGGCTCTGCACTAAGATTGACCTAACTTGGTCTCTTTATTGAAATTATTGAAAAAAGAAAGAGAAACATAGAGTATATCATACCCAGATGGTTAAATGATCAAATAGCCGTCTTTCCTTTCGGAATATGTATAAAATACTATGATGGCTCCGTTGCCTTCTATCTTAATTATCTTAATGTGATTTCTTTTGGATGTGATTCGGCAATCCCAAAGTTTCTTTTTGTCCCAAATCAAAGAAAAAATATTTTTTTTGCGCACCTCTTGGATTCTTTTCTTTTGATAACATGAATATTGTTAAGAGCCCTTTAGTGTGATAGTGTAAACAAAAAAGGTTTGTGACGCTAAACCCAACTCCCAATTATAAAATCGAGAAGACCCCTTAATCTCATACTACTCTCTCGATACATAATCTAAATCTAATTTTTTCAAAAGAATCAAAAAATTTAGAATATCGAATGCAAAGTGCCATGCTATTATTGCTTACTATTTCCTAGGGCGAAGGCACAGTCTTCCCTTTTCTCTTAAATAAGAATCTCATTGGCGCCAAGCGTGAGGAAATGCTAGACGTTTGGTAATTTCCCCCCCGGCCAGGAGAAAAGATCCCATTGACGCGGCTAACCCCATGCATATTGTATGAACATCTGGTCGCACAAATTGCATAGTATCATAAATAGCTATTCCGGATATTACCCCCCCGCCAGGAGAGTTTATAAACAAATAAAGATTCTTGTTTTCATCTTCAATACTGAGATATATCATAAGACCAATAAGTTGATTTGAGATCTCGCTATCAACTGCTTGTCCTAAAAAAAGTAATCTTTCTCGATAAAGTCGGTTAATTAGGGTACAAGTGTATCCCTTCGGAATCGTACACGCACCTTTTGATGCATACGGTTCAAAAAAATCTCAAAAATAAAAAAAGAATCAATGTATGGATTCCAAACCTATCTCTTTTCCCATAACGGGGTTTTTCTTACTTAATAAAAAATTTTATTCTTGAATAAAGACGAGTTTGACTGTTTTCTTTTTCTTATAATTCTAATAAAGAAAAAGTCACTAAATGTATTGAATTAACTTCTCATTGATGTATTGTTTCATCAACCAACCCCGATGATATTTTCTTGTTCCTGGGTGGGTCTCTTTTCTCTTTTTAGGTTTATGCTCTACTCTGGGTAAAGATTGACTCGATTTGGATTTGCACATATAGGACAAATATTGTTATTACCGTTTTCTTTTTTTATGACTTTCTGCTTATTTTTTCAATTCAGTTTATACGTTCTACAAAGTTTTGATTAATAGTTTGAAATCAACCCACAGATATTCCACATAGGAATCATTTAGGATCGAACTAGGAATCATAGATATATTACTAATTGAGTTGGGTTTTTCTAAACAGAGCCTGAATACTTTATTTTTTTTAGTTCAGGTAAGCTAACCATAAATTATTGTAATTGAGACTAATAAATAGTAATGGATCCTCTCAAAACGGATCAAATTGCACTTCACGCTCCAAAATTTTTATGATTTAATGACTCCTTCTTGGGCGAAACGGAGGATATCTCGATTGAGGAGAGAACGGGTAAATCCCATATGACCCAGTATATCTGACAAGTCGCACTATACGTCGACCCAAGATGCTTCTCCCTCTCCAGGGCTTCGGAAAGGTACTTTTGGAACACCAATAGGCATTTGCTTAAAGAAAAAAACTAAGTAATATATTTCACTTTGATGTAAAAACGTAAGAATATGATTTTATTGTGTTTATAATTTTTAAATTTAAATATTGGCTTTTATCGTATTTCTTTTTTGCATAGATTACAAAAAGTTAGAAAGAAAAAAAGAAGGAATAAAGTCAAATTACTGCGATATAGGGTAATGAGTAGATATGTATGTATTTGCTATTCGAAAATGTTATTCAACCCCATTGCGTATTGATACTTATCGAGTATAGAATAAATCTGCTTCTTTTTGTTCCTATGAACATAATTATTCCGTTAATTAAACAATTAAAAGGTTTTAGTAATAACAGATTAACAACAGAATAGAAAAAGAATAACTATTAACTCCCGTTCTTAAATAATTTACTGAATAGCGAGGATCGATAGGATAGTCACAGTAGAGTCTTTTCTAATGCAATAAAGTTACACAGTGTCTATCTATCTTTGATAAAGGGAAAGGGGAATTTCTATGGGTTTACCTTGGTATCGTGTTCATACTGTTGTATTGAATGATCCCGGCCGATTGCTTTCTGTTCATATAATGCATACGGCTTTGGTTGCTGGTTGGGCTGGTTCGATGGCTCTCTATGAATTAGCAGTTTTTGATCCCTCTGATCCTGTTCTTGATCCAATGTGGAGACAGGGTATGTTCGTTATACCCTTCATGACTCGTTTAGGAATAACCAATTCATGGGGTGGTTGGAGTATTACAGGAGGAACTGTAACGAATCCGGGTATTTGGAGTTATGAAGGTGTAGCTGGGGCACATATTGTGTTTTCTGGTTTATGCTTTTTGGCAGCTATCTGGCATTGGGTGTATTGGGACCTCGAAATTTTTTTTGATGAACGTACAGGAAAACCTTCTTTGGATTTACCCAAGATCTTTGGAATTCATTTATTTCTTTCAGGAGTGGCTTGCTTTGGGTTTGGTGCATTTCATGTAACAGGTTTGTATGGTCCTGGAATATGGGTGTCCGATCCTTATGGACTAACTGGAAAAGTACAACCTGTAAGTCCCGCATGGGGCGTAGAAGGTTTTGATCCTTTTATTCCGGGAGGAATAGCCTCTCATCATATTGCAGCAGGTACATTGGGCATATTAGCAGGTCTATTCCATTTGAGTGTCCGCCCGCCACAACGCCTATACAAAGGCTTGCGTATGGGAAATATTGAAACCGTACTTTCCAGTAGTATAGCTGCTGTCTTTTTTGCAGCTTTTGTTGTTGCTGGAACTATGTGGTATGGTTCCGCAACTACTCCGATTGAATTATTTGGGCCCACTCGTTACCAATGGGATCAGGGATACTTTCAGCAAGAGATATATCGAAGAGTTAGTATGGGGCTGGCAGAAAATCAAAGTTTAGCAGAAGCCTGGTCGAAAATTCCTGAAAAATTAGTTTTTTATGATTACATCGGAAATAATCCGGCGAAGGGAGGATTATTCAGGGCGGGCTCGATGGATAACGGGGATGGAATAGCAGTTGGGTGGTTAGGACATCCCATCTTTAGAGATAAGGATGGTCGTGAACTTTTTGTACGTCGTATGCCTACCTTTTTTGAAACATTTCCCGTTGTTTTGGTAGACGGCGACGGAATTGTTCGAGCGGATGTTCCTTTTCGAAGGGCAGAGTCAAAGTATAGTGTTGAACAAGTTGGTGTAACTGTTGAGTTCTATGGTGGTGAACTCAATGGAGTCAGTTATAGCGATCCTGCTACTGTGAAAAAATATGCTAGACGTGCTCAATTGGGTGAAATTTTTGAATTAGATCGTGCTACATTGAAATCCGACGGTGTTTTTCGTAGCAGCCCAAGGGGTTGGTTTACTTTTGGACATGCTTCATTTGCTTTGCTCTTCTTCTTCGGACACATTTGGCATGGTGCTAGAACCCTGTTCAGAGATGTTTTTGCTGGTATTGATCCGGATTTGGATGCTCAAGTCGAATTTGGAGCATTCCAAAAACTTGGAGATCCAACTACAAGAAGACAAGCAGCCTGATATAAGACTACTTTGGTTTCTTTCGTCTCTGTTTTCTTTCTGGAATTTTTCCTAGGGTCAGAGAAACCTTGATCACTTCTTTTTTACTCGTGTTATTTCTTTTTTTTATCCGATAGACGGTCCCTCACAAATAAAAGGGAACAAGCAGGTATGAAAGCTATAATTGTAAACTGCGATCAAATCTATGGAAGCACTAGTTTATACATTCCTCTTAGTGTCGACTTTAGGAATAATTTTTTTTGCTATCTTTTTTCGAGAACCACCTAAAGTTCCAACTAAAAAGATAAAATGATTTTTCAGTATCTCAATTGACGTAATGAGCCTCGCAATGTTTTGAGGCTCATTACGTCAACTAGTCTCCATGTTCCTCAAATGGATCTCTTAGTTGTTGAGAAGGTTGCCCAAAAGCGGTATATAAGGCATACCCTGTAAAACTTATAAGTAAACCAGATAGAAAGATGGCTACTAGGGTTGCTGTTTCCATTCTTATAAAATTTCCTCAATGGGTCCATGATAAGATCGTTTATTTACAACTACAACGGAATGGTATACAAAGTCAACAGATCTCAATGAATACAATAGGATTTATGACTACACAAACTGTTGAGAACGGCGGTCCAAGGCGAACGTCTGTAGGGGCTTTATTAAAACCCTTGAATTCGGAATATGGTAAAGTAGCCCCTGGGTGGGGAACAACTCCTTTGATGGGCGTTACAATGGCTCTTTTTGCCATCTTTCTATCTATTATTTTAGAGATTTATAATTCTTCCGTTTTATTGGATGGAATTTCAATGAATTAGGTCTATAAAAATTGTAAAGTCATACAAAAGGAATCATTTCGAGCTCATACTTTGAGCCCATTATACTTTGTTTTGGGAGTTTGACCGCGGAATTTTTTTTGTTTCTGTATTTCCGGGATATGAGTGTGTGACTTGTTATAATCGATCCTATTGATAGTACAGAGTGTGGCTCTGTCATCTTCATAGAGATGGGTCTCCTTCGTCGGATATTTATTTATTTATTCTAGTATCTGGAACACGGAATATATGAAATCGATTAAGAAATATTTGAACTATGATTCATACCTAATGTTCAGATCTCCTATCCGGATTCCAAAAAATTTTCGAAGTCTTTGAAATTTTAGGCATTCTATCTATTTTATCTATTTATGGAATGGGTGATAGTCGAAGGGTTCTTACTCAGGGAATCCTTGACTTTACTTAGGTTTTTTTATTGAATCGTCGAGGTTCTAGTATGAATCTGAGGTTTTAATCAATTCGTAGGTTTCTTAACAAGAGAATTCCTATCAATACAATACAATAAAAACAATATGAAAATCCACATTATACACAAAAACAAATTAAAAACGAAATAGGAAAAGAGTGGATTCAAGAGGCACGTAAGGATTAACATAAAGACGACTTAGCCAACTTGAAATTTTAGTAGTATCACCGCAAAAAACGAGGAGCTTTCGGATTTTTCTTATTTATTAAAGTCAGATAAGATTGAATTTTTGATTCA